AAGTCCTTCCCATGATATAATAGATTCTCTTAACAACTAAGTAAAAATAGGAAGCCAATCTTAACTATGACTTCAAAAAAGCAAGCAGCAAGTCCAAGGCAATTCTATAAGAAAAAAATACGTATTTTTTTCTTATAGAATTAAACACTTATATTATCGAATTAAACAAAAGGATTCGCAAATAAAAGCGCTAATGCTACAACTAGTCCATATATTGTTAAAGCTTCCATAAAAGCTAGACTAAGCAATAAAGTGCCTCGTATTTTTCCCTCCGCCTCAGGTTGTCTCGCAATACCTTCTACAGCTTGACCTGCAGCAGTACCTTGACCAACCCCAGGTCCAATAGAAGCAAGCCCTACGGCCAATCCAGCAGCAATAACAGAAGCGGCAGAAATCAGTGGATTCATGATAAGTTCCTCGCACCAAAATAAAGAAAAATGGTTAATGATACAACCAACCAATGAATTATGACTTAAATATTCCCTCAATCCGATTCATCCAATCAAAGTAATAAAGTTTTGTGAATACATATAACTTTTGTTCTTCCATTTCTTTTTTTTTTTTTTAATCTTGTGATTAATAATTATCCAAATCAAACATGAATGGATACAACCCATTGAAATAGACGAATTTATTAAGTCAAATGATTTCCATATTAGTATTTGATTGATCTAAGTTCCTGTCATTTATTATTTATTAAAATTAAAATTTTCTTTTGGTCAATCGTGGAGTTGAATAAAATCAACTGAAACACGTCATAAAAATTGGACCAGAAGAATTGTGATTCCTAATATCCAAGATTAAATCAAATATGGAATCAAATGTAAAATAAAAAAAAGATTCATAAGGAATGGATTGGGCTAAACAAAAAAAATTTCAAACTAGTCAATGATGACCCTCCATAGATTCGCCTATATAGGCCGCAGCTAAAGTTGCAAAGATAAGAGCTTGAATACCACTTGTAAATAACCCAAGGAACATGACAGGTATAGGAACTAATAAAGGTACTAAAGAAACAAGAACAACAACTACTAATTCATCAGCTAATATATTTCCAAAAAGTCGAAAACTAAGTGATAAAGGTTTTGTAAAATCTTCTAATATGTTAATGGGTAACAAGATTGGAGTTGGTTTAATATATTTACTGAAATAACTTAATCCTTTTTTGCTAATACCTGCATAGAAATATGCTACTGACGTGAGTAAAGCTAATGCAACAGTAGTATTTATATCATTAGTGGGCGCAGCTAATTCCCCATGAGGTAACTGTATGATTTTCCAAGGTAAAAGAGCCCCTGACCAGTTAGAAACGAAAATAAATAGAAACATAGTTCCAATAAATGGAACCCACGGACCATATTCTTCTCCGATCTGAGTTTTACTCACGTCTCGAATAAATTCAAGGACGTATTCGAAGAAATTCTGACCGTTAGTCGGAATGGTTTGTGGATCCCGAACAGCTATAACGGATGAACCTAATAAGATAAGAATTACAACCCACGAAGTAATAAGTACTTGGCCATGGACTTTGAAATCTCCTATTTGCCAATAGAAATGTTGGCCTACTTCTACACCAGATATATCATATAATCCTTTTAGTGTGTTGATGGAACATGATAGAACATTCATATTGCCCTCTTAGCAAAATAAAAATTGAAAAGGAATTATTTTGATTCAATCGTGTCTTTGTTTATTTGTTGACTTGCTTACTTATTACCGGCTTTATACTTCCTTCAATTTTATTAATTTATTGATAAATATATATAGAGTTCCAAAAATGATTTCTTTTATTTTATCTTAATTATTATGAATCAAGGATTTCTTATATAGCTAGAACGTCCCTCACAAATTGCGAATACTAATTTGTTAAGGATGTATCGAATTGAAGCTATAGCGTCATCATTCGCCGGAATCGAAATATCTGCGAGATCAGGATCACAATTTGTATCAATTAAACAAATTGTTGGAATTCCTAAAGTGATGCATTCTAAAAGAGCTGTATATTCTTCTTGCTGATCAACGATTATTACAATATCAGGCAACCCTGTCATATATTGAATCCCGCTAAGATATGTTTGCAAGTGGGATAATTTTCTCTTTAAAACAGCTGCATCTCTTTTTGGAAGACGATTGAGTCTCCCCATATTTTCTTCCATTTTCAAGTCCCTGAACTTATGAAGTCTTGTTTCTGTAGTTGACCAATTTGTTAACAAACCGCCGGGCCATTTTTTATTAACATAATGACACTGAGCCTTTATTGCAGCCCGTGCTACTAAATCAGCTGCTTTAGTTTTGGTACCAACAATTAAGAATTTTTTTCCTTTACTTGCTGCATCAAAAACCAAATCACAAGCTTCTGATAAAAAACGAGCCGTTCTGGTAAGATTTATAATATGAATACCTTTACGCTTTGCAGAAATATAAGGACGTATTTTAGGATTCCATTTTCGAGTACCATGACCAAAATGAACTCCTGCTTCCATCATATCTTCCAAATTTATATTCCAATATCTTTTTGTCATTTTTCCTCACACTTTTTTAATCTTTATCTTTTTTCATTGAATTAAAAAAAAAGAAAAGAGACGAGGTATCCTAAAAAAAATCAATTATCAAATAATTGTTCCGATGGAACCTTCTCTAGATTGGCTGTTGATATACCGGATCCAAGCCACTTCTTTAGATTTATTTATATATTCCTTTATTATCTTTCTCTTAATTACTATTACCAAATCCAATAGATATTGCAAATAAAAATAACCACCACCAAGAATTAAAAAAAAATCCGCACTCTATCTTTTAGTAAGAATTCAATCCTATAAACTCAACAATTTTTCTGGTTTATCATGAGAAATTCTTTAAAATAAAAGAATCCAATAATTTTCTGTGGTGGAACAAAATATCTCTCTTTTCCTTCTCGAATAAATGATTCTTTTTGGTTTCCAAAATCATTTTATTATGTTTTCTTGAACAGCGCATTAATCCTTTAAATCCGGTACCAACGGGTATCATTCCCCCCAGAACAACGTTTTCTTTCAAACCTTTCAACCAATCGATACGACCCCGGAGAGCAGCTTTTGCTAAAACTCGAGCAGTTTCTTGAAAACTAGCCTCAGATATGAAACTTTGAGTATTCAGAGAGGCTTTCGTTATTCCCAATAAAATAGCTCGATAAAAGATAGCTTCTTCAAAAGCGCGTCCTGTTCGTTCAGCTCGCAACAATCCAATTAACTCTCCGGGTAAAAAAACATTCGACATTCCATCTTCTGAAACCAACACTTTTGAGGTTATTTGACGTACAATAATTTCGATATGTCTATTGTGGATCTGAACCCCCTGCGATCGATAAACCTTTTGAATCTTATTAACTAAAGATATACGACTTTGCGCTATAGTTAGCTCAGCACCAATCAAGAATCCCCAAGGAATTCCAAGAATTCTTGTTATATGTTTGTTCCAAACTTCAATTCTTTTTTCTAGATTTATAGATATTGAATCAATCGAACGCACTTCTAATACTTGTTCTACTTTTGGAAGACCTTGGGTTATATCACCAGATCTCGACTTTTCATAGATAAATGTGACTAATGTATCTCCCTCATTAATTCTTTCTCCACAATGCCCATGAACAGTTGCTCCTGGAGTTGCTAAATAAGGCTTAGCTGATCTGATTACTACAGAGTCAACTTGAACAATTAAAACTTGACCCGATTTTAGATGCGGTCCATTTTTAGCTATACATACATTTTCAAAAATAAACTGCCCAAGGCTAATTATTGTAGATGTTTTATTATCATAATGATGATGATAATTATGATAGAGAAAGGACCAATTCAAATGAAAAGGATTCAAAACAAGGTTACTACATGAGTCGGGATTATAAATTTTTCCTCTTTCATCTAGTAAATACAATTGAAGTCTTTGAAAAGTATTTTTGAAATTTTCAAGTTGAAAGTATTTTGCTGCGGCGATCTTATTATAAGTTATTAATTGATCAAATGAATAAAAATTCGCAATTGGAATGGCTGTTCCAAAAGGTCCCAACAAATTGTTAATTGAATTTATAGAATCTCTTTGAATTGCTTCTTTTATCACATTTGGATATTTTACATCGTTGAATGGTCCCATTCGAAAACAATTTGATGATGACAAAATTATCCAAGATCGGCATTCCTTATTTTTAGCCCGATTCGACAACGCACGAAGAGTTCCTTGATTTTTACTAATTGATTGTTGAATCTTTACCTTAGAATTAGAAGAAATGTAATAAAATGGATTGATATTGGTTCGATTTGATTCATTATCAGAGATCCATCCTGAACCTGATGGATCTTCCCTTTTTCTGCTATATGAAATATGGGATTTCACTAAGTCAATTTTTAGGAAATCTCGAATCAGACCATTTACACTTATCGCAAGAAAGGAAGTGTGGGCTTCTTCAATAAAAGAATTTTTTTTGTCTCGGTCCCAATTCAACATTAAACAAGTCCGAACTAATTGAATACTTGTGTCAGAAATTCCCCGAATTGGTTTGCCATTTCCATAAAGGATATAATTCAAAACTCGAAGTTGCATATTATCCACTTCTTGCAATAGATCCTGGGAAAAAAGTGTTTCTAAATTGATCCCATCCGCTATTTCATATGGAATTACGGGTCGAACCAAAACAAAATCTTTTTTTTTTTTAGTTGTGATATGTTGGATATAGATCCAATTTTTCAATTTTTTTGATTCTTTAGAAATTGTTTTTATCATTTCTGGCGAGATCAAGATCCCGCTGTGTCGAGAGATCTTATCTGTCTCGTCAGGAAAATGAATATCTCCAGAAAATATTTTAAGTTCAATCCTTTTTTTTTTTTTCTCCACTCGAACTAATCCGCCCACTCGGCTTTTTGTATTTATAGTGATTCGTGTATCTACTCCAATAATACTATTGTCCCGTACCATTATGGAAGAAGATTCGGGTAAAATATGCACTTCCTCGGGAATGAAAAAAAATCGATCTACTTTCATTTGGTATTTTGGATGAAATTCTTTGATTCCTCTATACTCAATCCAATAATCTTTTTTGACGATTGAATGCATCCCTACAGTCTCATATTTAGTAATTCCCAAACTATTTCTTCTGTATTGAGGATCATCAAAATAAGCAAGAATACTGTTTCTATGGAAGATACCATTTGTAGGTATTTCAATTGAGGTGCTGGAACGAGGTATTAGTTCGTTATCTCGTTCTGTAATAGATTGGAATGGAATAATCAATCTATTTCTTCGCCTTTTTGCCAATAAATAAGAATTCTCGTGAATAATAGTAGGATATATGAGATTACAATGATCAATACATCTGATTGGATTGAAATAAGGAAGACTCTTTTTTTTACTAAATAAATTTGAATTCAAAAATTTGTGTCTCACTTGATCATTATTCATTGAGAAGTTAGAAAGATGTCTTTCTTTAACAGAAAGAGAATTCACATTCATTTGATCTTCATCCTTATGGAGCGAAAAGGGTACTACGCTGGATTTACAGGAACCTCCCGATAATATCCATAAATGGCTTGTTTTTGTTAAGAGATGAACATTACTATATGTAAATTCGGGTGCATGGTAGACATCAGTACTCCAATGCATTTCTCCTTCTGAGTCAGAATAAATATGTTTTCTAACTCTCTCTTTAACACTCAAAGTATCTGTTCCTGCGCGAATCTCAGCAATCACTTGTTCGGATTCTACATATTGATCGTTTTTAACTAAAATAAAACTGTTTGGCGGGATAGTGACATTATGGAGAATATTCTTACTTTCAATAGTTACATACAAGTCTATATCACATAAAAAAGCAGGATGTCCGTGACGTGTACGTGTGGGATGAACCAAATCTTCATTAAATTTTATTTTTCCATTCGAAGGGGCTCGTACATGTTCTGCAGTACCCCCTGTGAATACTCCACCAGTATGAAAAGTTCTTAGTGTTAGTTGAGTGCCCGGTTCCCCAATAGATTGACCCGCAATAATACCTACAGCTTCCCCCAATTCGACCAGGTCACCATGAGTAGGACTCCGACCATAACATAATCGACATATCCAAGATGTACTTCTACAAGTAAAGGGAGTTCGAATAGATATTGATTTTGTTCGAAAGGCTATGAATTGATTGACAAGTCCAATACCAATATCTTGATTCCGAAGGGCAATGCATCGTGAACCCATATATATATCATCTGCTAATACACGACCAATTAATGTTTGAATAAAAATTCTTTCCGGCATCCTACCCTTTTGAGGACTCACAGAAATTCCTCGAATAGTACCACAATCTTTTCTACGTATAACAATGTGTTGAACTACTTCAACAAGCCTACGCGTAAGATATCCAGCATCGGATGTTCGTACAGCAGTATCCACAACTCCCTTGCGGGCTCCATAACAAGATATGATATATTCTGTTAAAGACAATCCTTCGCGTAAATTGCTTTGAATGGGCAAATCAATCATTCGGCCTTGAGGATCTGACATTAATCCTCTCATACCTACTAATTGGTGTACTTGAGATACATTTCCTCTAGCTCCCGAAAAAGACATTATATGGACTGGATTCAAAGGGTCAGTCATCCTAAAATTAGGATTCATTTCTTGTCGCAAATATTCACTTGTAGCATACCATATCTCAATGGATTGGCGTAACTTTTCTACCGCATGTACATTCCCATAATGATGGTGTTTTTCCAAAATGAAACTTTGTTGTTCCGCATCTTGGACTAGCCATCCCTTAGAAGGTATTGTTAAAAGATCATCAATTCCTAATGAAATGGATGTCACAGTGGCTTGCTTAAAACCCAGAGTCTTTACTTGATCCAAGATATGTGATGTATATGACATTCCGAAATGATCTATTAATCTACTAATAAGTCGTTTAATGGCAGTCCCATCTATCACTTTATTGTGATAGACCAGATTGGCCCGTTCTGCCATAAGTACCTCCATATTCCGATAAGTAAGATGAAACAATGGATTTGAGTCCGTGATTAGAAAACTTCCTGTTCTCAATCTTTATTTGTATAGCAATTCAGGAACTATGGTCCTAGTGAAAACAGAGAAACCTCAATGAAATTGAATGTCATTGAATTCTCCTTAGATGAAATACTATGCGATTCATTAGATACCTTATGAGTCAGCCCGACAAAAGCCTTGTATAGCTTCTTCTATTTCGCGATAAAGAGAAATATGACCAACATCAGTTCGAATATATATCCAAAGAATTTCTTTTTTTATGCTTCTTACTATTAGATAATGCCCATAAATCTCATGATAGGTACCCAAAGATTCATAGTGAACTTCTATAGGAGCTTCTCTTGAAGCAATAACGCGTTGATCTAGTTTCCACCTAAGCCACAAAGGGCTATCCAATTGGATTCTTTTCTGCTGATAAGCCCCAATTGCATCATAGGAATTACAAAAAAAAGGTTCTTTTTCTTTCGTGCACTTATACTTATTATCGTCCAT